TTCTCTTGTTTCTCTTGAAATTTCTTCACTGTTCATTTCTACACACGTCTTTTTTTCGGAGGTCTACAGCCATTATGTGGCATACGAGTTACATCCCGTACAAAAGCGAATCGTATACCACTTCGACGAATAGCTTTTAATGCTGCGTCTCTTCCGCGACCGGGACCTTTTATCATGACTCCTGCTCGTTGCATACCTTGATCTATTACTGGACCAATAGCATCTTCTGTTGCAGTTCGAGCGGCAAAGGGTGTCCCTTTTCTCGTACCCTTGAATCCACAAGTACCGGCCGAGGACCAGGAAACCACCCGACCCCGTAGATCTGTAACCGTGACAATGATATTATGGAAACTTGCTTGAACATGAATAACTCCCTTTGGTATTCTATGTACAATCTTACGTAACCTAATACGTACATTCCTGCGTGAACCAATACGTACATTCCTGCGTGAACCAATACGTACATTCCTACGTGAACCAGTTCTCGGTATAGCTTTTGCCATATTGTATCATCTCATAAATATGAGTCATAAATATATGGATATATCCATTTCATGTCAAAACAGATTCCTTATTTGTACATTGAGCCCTTTAGCGTGTCTGATTATACTTGTCTTTGTTTATGTCTCGGGTTGGAACAAATTATTCTAAGGCGCCCCCGCCTACGGATTAGTCGACATTTTTGACAAATTTTACGAACGGAAGCTCTTATTTTCATATTTGTCATTCCTTATCTTAATTCTGAATCTACTTCTTGGTAGAAAATAAGTTTCTTGAAATTTTGCATCTCGAATCGTATTGAATAAAAATCAGCTAATCTTTCGAATCCTTGTTTTCGTTTTCGTTGCCGTTGTCGAGTCGAGAAATTATACGTCCTCTGGTTGAATCATAACGACTTATTTCAATTTTGACTTTATCTCCTGGCAGTATCCGTATAGAACGACGCCGGATCTTTCCTGAAACATAACCTAGAACCAGATCTTCATTATCTAACCGAACCCGGAACATGCCATTGGGAAGCGATTCAGTAATTAAACCTTCGTGAATCCATTTTTGTTCTGTCATTGCAGGTAAAGCCTCCTTGAAGTATCAACTAATGGAGGAGAAAGGATATTAGACAACTCACCCTCTTTCTTTTTTTTTTTATAAATAGGAAGAGGTTTCGGATCCCATTTGGATATTAAAATGATTACCATATATAACATAAAATTTCTCCGCCAATTCCTTCTAGTCGAGCCTCCCGGTCTGTCATTATACCTCGAGACGTAGAAAGAATTACAATCCCCGTCCCACCTAAAATTCTAGGAATTTCTTGAGAGTAAGAATAGATTCGTAGACTGGGTCGACTGATCCGTTTTAAATTGAAAAAATTTCTATAGGGTCTTTTCCTATTCCTTCTATGTCGCAGGGTTACAACCAAAAAATATTTGTTTTTTTCTCGATGTTTTCTGACGTTTTCGATAAAACCTTCTCGGAAAAGTATTTTAACAATATTTTCGGTAATATTAGTAGATGCTATGCGAACAACTCTTTTTCTAGCCATATCAGCATTTCGTATAGAGGTTATTATCTCAGCAATAGTGTCTGTACCCATCGTGAACTAAAATTATTGGTGTCTGAAAATTGGATATAATTAACATGTTTTTCTTTTTTTTTTATTGGTTTATGAATATGAATATGAATTTTTCAAGGTATATGCGTGAGACACAATCTACGAATTAATCTAGTTCTTAATCTATTTCTTTCAAATACCTCAAAGATATCACGATCTCATTTTATTTTATAATACCTCGGGAGCTAATGAAACTATTTTAGTAAAATTGAATTCTTTCAATTCCTCGGGGATTGCACCAATAATTCGACTTCCTTTTGGATTTCCTTTTTGATCAATCACAACTGCAGCATTGTCATCATATCGTATTATCATACCGCTGTCACGTTTAAGTTCTTTACAGGTACGGACAATTACAGCTCTGACTACTTCTGATTTTTCTAGGCGCATTTTTGGGACTGCTTCTTTGATCACAGCAACAATAACGTCACCAATATAAGCATAGCGACGATTACTAGCTCCTATGATTCGAATACACATCAATTCTCGAGCCCCGCTGTTATCCGCTACATTTAAATGGGTCTGATGTTGAATCATATCAATTTTTTACTCTATTCTTCCAATGCAAAGGATAAAGAAAATAAAAGAAATATTGTTTGTCCAAAAAAAGAAACCTGCGGTTTTGTTTCATCCCCAAGACTCATTTCTGTCGGTTCTACATTTTTATCCCGAAATAATAAATTGAGTTCGTATAGGCATTTTGGATGCTGCTAGTAAAATAGCCCTTCTGGCTCGATTTTCGGCTACTCCACCCATTTCATATAGTATTCGTCCTGGTTTAACAACAGCTACCCAATATTCAGGGGATCCTTTCCCCGAACCCATACGTGTTTCAGCAGGTCTTACTGTAACTGGTTTGTCTGGAAATATACGGACCCATATTTTTCC